TGAACAAACATTGAAAAAGACAGTACCCGACGGTTCACAAGCGGCTGAGTATTTATTCCATAAAGGCTTATTTGACCCAATTGTACCACGTAATCCTTTAAAAGGTGTTCTGAGTGAGTTATTTCAGCTCCAGGGTTTCTTTCCCTTGAATAAAAATTCAAAAAATGAATCAAAAAATTAATAAAAAATGAATTTAATAAAGTATAGCACTAAATTCAGTTATTTGTATCGAACAAGTATTTAGTTCATCGTAATCAAAAAAAACTTAAAATCATGGTGTTTTCTTTGATGACATAAGTTCTACTTGTAATAAGAGTGAGAAGTTTCGGGTAATTTTTTTTGATTTTTTTCCCCAGATCTATTTTTTTATCCTACCTCTATTCATGATTAGTAATCACGAACCCTCTATCAACAGGATAGAAAAGTAAATTAATTTCTCCCTCCGAGGAATTAGAATTAGGGAAAATCAAAAAAAATTTCTCTGGCCTTCTTACGTATTAATATATACAATAAAAAAAATATCGAAATCAAAATAAAAAGAAATAAATATAAAATAGAGAGAAAAAATATAAAATATAGAATAGAAGTTATTTCTATATCTATCGATAACCCTCATTTTTTACTATGAATCCCCGTTTGTTGGATGGATCGGATTAGTTAGAGTCACAAACTCCTAATAAAATCTTTTATTTTCATAATAAACTCCTTATCCTCTTTCTAATCTAATAAGGATGGGAGAAGAGAAGAATAATAAAATTTTTTAATAAAGCGAATTCTCATACATATTCGTGTAGAAAGATGAATGGGTACACTTAATTTATTTAGTTCTACATTCCTTGCACTTATTAACTACTTCTTCTTATTCTTATTAACTTAATTACTTATTAAGTACTTAGTAAATATTATATTAATTTCTAAATATAAATAAAATAAAGTTTATGATCTATACTTAGAATAGATATACTTATCATAAGATATCTTTCTCTTTCTAATAGATAGAAATATTAAATCGAGGCACCCATTCTATGACAGATCTCAACTTACCCTCTATTTTTGTGCCTTTAGTGGGCCTAGTATTTCCGGCAATTGCAATGGCTTCTTTATCTCTTCATGTCCAAAAAAATAAGATTGTCTAGATCCGATGGGACCAAATCTCATCAATTTATTTCAAAACTGGATCATAATACAGATATTTATTTAGTATAATGTAATATGGTACGATATGTGACTCTTTCCGAACACAAATGAAAGAACTGTTATGCATTTATGCGGATATCGTGTATCCGCATAAATGCCTGTATATGCGGGTATAGCTGGTTAAAAATGGATCGGCGAATATTTTATTTAAATGGAAAGTCAGTGTATCTAACAAATTACTTCTAACGGTTTACATCAGAATAGTGCTAGTTAATGAAAGTTTCTTCGGGATCAAGAAAGTAAAATTCATTTGGGTTATTCTCTCAATTCCAATCGAATGCAACTGGATCTAGTAGAGTATGAATTGGCGATCAGAACACATATGGATAGAACTTATAACGGGGTCTCGAAAAACAAGTAATTTTTTCTGGGCCTTTATCCTTTTTTTGGGTTCACTAGGATTCTTAGTGGTTGGAACTTCCAGTTATCTTGGTAGGAATGTGATATCCGTATTTCCATCTCAGCAAATTCTTTTTTTTCCACAAGGGATCGTGATGTCTTTCTATGGGATCGCAGGTCTATTCATTAGCTCCTATTTGTGGTGCACAATTTCATGGAATGTAGGTAGTGGTTATGACCGATTCGATAGAAAAGAAGGAATAGTGTGTATTTTTCGTTGGGGATTTCCTGGAATAAATCGTCGCATCTTCCTTCGCTCTCTTATGAGAGATATCCAATCAATCAGAATGGAGGTTAAAGAGGGTCTTTATCCTCGTCGTGTCCTTTATATAGAAATCAGAGGCCAAGGAGCCATTCCCTTGACTCGTACTGATGAGTATTTTACTCCACGAGAAATTGAACAAAAAGCTGCCGAATTGGCCTATTTCTTGCGCGTACCAATTGAAGTATTTTGAAATGAACTGAAGAAAAAATGGAAAAAGAACTTGCTAATTTCCTTTTTAATACAACCGTCGACTCTATCTGATATTTCTCTGAAGTACGAGTTCTATAAAAAAAAAAAGGTATTGAACCTATGGATCTATTCCTATTTTTGTATAAAAATTTATATCTCGGATATAGAAGGAATATAGAAATAGAATAAGGGTCCTTTTCTTTTAGGATAAGATAAAAATGAAAAAAAAAAGAAAGCCTGGGTTCCCCTCCCATATATTTCATCCATAATATTTTTGCCCTGGTGGGTCTCTCTCTCATTTAATAAATGTCTGGAACCTTGGGTTACTAATTGGTGGAATACCGGGAAATCCGAAACTTTTTTGAATGATATTCAAGAGAAAAACGTTCTAGAAAGATTCATAGAATTGGAAGAACTATTTCTCTTGGAAGAAATGATAAAGGATTACCCGGAAACGCATATACAAAAACTTCGTATAGGAATACACAAGGAAACGATACAATTGGTCAAAACACACAATGAATATCATCTCCATATCATTTTGGATTTCTCGACAAATATAATTTGTTTCGCTATTCTAAGTGGTTATTTTATTCTGGGTAATGAAGAACTTGTCATTCTTAATTCTTGGATTCAGGAATTCCTCTATAACTTAAGTGACACAATAAAAGCTTTTTTGATTCTTTTAATTACTGATTTATGGATCGGATTTCATTCAACCCATGGTTGGGAACTAATGTTTGGTTCGGTCTACAACGATTTTGGATTGGTTCATAACGATCAAATTATATCTAGTCTTGTTTCCACTTTTCCAGTTATTCTAGATACAATTGTGAAATATTGGATCTTCTATTATTTAAATCGTGTATCTCCTTCACTTGTAGTCATTTATCATTCAATGAATGAATGAAGAACTCATTTGATTTCCTGATATGAATCAAATCAGAATCTTTCTTCGTATATAAAGAAAGCATTTTCAATCTTACTTAATTCTTTATACTTCTAGCTTTTCAAGGTATTCGTCTTATATTCCAGTACAATTATCCCAGTACAATGACAGACTCGTGTATAGGGAACTATACTAGCCACCTATCTAATTTATTGTGGAAATTCCGGGATCAATGATTGGACATGCAAAATAGAAATACTTTTTCTTGGGTAAAGGAACAGATGACTCAATCGATTTCTGTATCGATCATGATATATGTAATGACTCGGGCATCTATTTCAAATGCATATCCCATTTTTGCGCAGCAGGGTTATGAAAACCCACGAGAAGCAACTGGACGAATTGTATGTGCCAATTGCCATTTAGCTAATAAGCCCGTGGATATTGAAGTTCCGCAAGCCGTGCTTCCTGATACTGTATTTGAAGCAGTTGTTCGAATCCCTTATGATATACAACTGAAACAAGTTCTTGCTAATGGTAAAAAGGGGGCGTTGAATGTAGGGGCTGTTCTTATTTTACCCGAGGGATTCGAATTAGCCCCCCCCGATCGTATTTCTCCCGAGGTGAGAGAAAAGATGGGAAATCTGTCTTTTCAGAGTTATCGTCCCAATAAAAGAAATATTCTTGTGATAGGTCCTGTTCCCGGTCAGAAATATAGTGAAATCGCCTTTCCCATTCTTTCCCCCGACCCTGCTACGAAGAAAGACGTTCATTTCTTAAAATATCCCATATATGTAGGTGGGAACAGAGGAAGGGGTCAGATTTATCCTGACGGGAGCAAGAGTAACAATACAGTCTATAATGCGACATCAGCAGGTATAGTAAGCAGAATAGTACGTAAAGAAAAAGGAGGATATGAAATAACCATAGTTGATGCATCGGATGGACATCAAGTGGTTGATATTATACCACCAGGACCAGAGCTTCTTGTTTCAGAGGGTGAATCCATCAAGCTTGATCAACCATTAACAAGCAATCCCAATGTAGGAGGGTTTGGTCAGGGAGATGCGGAAATAGTGCTTCAAGATCCATTACGTGTCCAAGGCCTTTTGTTCTTCTTGGCATCTGTTATTTTGGCACAAGTTTTTTTGGTTCTTAAAAAGAAACAGTTTGAAAAGGTTCAATTGTATGAAATGAATTTCTAGGTCCAGAAATTCCTTAACATCAAGTTGGTAAAAAGCAACAAATTATTCAAATTATTGTCGATCGATACAATTATGTATGATCAAAAAATTCTGTAAACCTTTTTGTTTATATTGTTTTTGTTTTGTTTGTGGGATGTCTGGAATTCATTACGTATATCCCATTCCTAGTAATAGACTATAGGCATACAAATACAACGGAAGGATGGGAAAAATGAAAGGAACAAATACTTTTAGGGGGGATTACTAGTCTTCCTAATCTTCTATTCGACACAAGAAAAAGGACTTTCCACCCCTTTCTTGTGTCGTCTTGTATCGAAATAATAATGATTTTTTCTCCTGTTCGTCAAAGATTACTATTCCTTTCCTTGCTTTCCGGGTCTATCGGAACTCCTTTATTTAGATTCATAAGAAGTAGTAGACAAACAAAAAGAAAGGGTTAAGGGAGGATAAATTCATTGAACAAATAAAACTTCTTTAATTATTCAATTAATTTAAACTTCTAATTTAGAAAAATTATTCAAACAAAAAAAACTTTTACTGTTCCGGTTGAAAGGCAAATTAGATTTTTACAAATATCCAAATCCTTATTTATTATCTCATCAGAGTCTTTATAGAATAAGGTTCTATTAATTTAGTATAGAAAGAATTTGCAGGATGTCTCATCCGTAGAAATCCATATAATATTAATATTGGATTATCCAGAAAATCGATTGATTCTTTCTTTTTTGTTTCTTTGTAAGAGTTCATATTATGGAGGAACGACAGAGACTATGAATCAATCAATAGATTTAATTCTTCAAATTATTAAGAAACAAAAGATCCGTTTTGTCATTTCTACGAATATAATATTTTAATT